ATTAATATATATAAAAAGTATCAAGGCGGTTTGTCTGTTTGGTTGGAAAGATCTAATCATAAAGATATTGGGACATTATATTTTTTATTTGGGTTATGATCAGGTATGGTTGGAACTAGATTATCATTAATTATTCGTTTGGAGTTGGCAAAGCCAGGTTTATTACTTGGGAATGGTCAATTGTATAATTCTATTATTACGGCTCATGCAATTTTAATAATTTTTTTTATAGTTATACCTAGTATAATCGGTGGGTTTGGTAATTGAATAGTACCGTTGATGTTGGGGGCGCCGGATATAAGGTTCCCACGTTTAAATAATTTAAGTTTTTGGTTATTACCAACTGCAATATTTTTAATTTTGGATTCATGTTTTGTTGATATAGGTAGTGGTACTAGATGAACAATTTATCCACCTTTAAGTACTTTGGGGCATCCAGGTAGTAGGGTGGATTTGGCAATTTTTAGTTTGCATTGTGCAGGTTTAAGTTCAATTTTGGGGGGTATTAATTTTATGTGTACGACAAAAAATTTACGAAGTAGTTCAATTTCATTGGAACATATAAGATTATTTGTATGGACGGTTTTTGTTACGGTATTTTTGTTGGTGTTGTCGTTACCTGTTTTGGCGGGTGCTATTACTATGTTATTGACTGATCGTAATTTGAATACTTCATTTTTTGATCCTAGAACAGGTGGTAATCCTTTAATTTATCAACATTTGTTTTGATTTTTTGGGCACCCAGAGGTGTATATTTTAATTTTACCTGCATTTGGTATTATTAGTCAATCTACATTGTATTTGACAGGTAAAAAAGAAGTATTTGGATCTTTGGGTATAGTTTATGCCATTTTAAGTATTGGTTTAATTGGATGTGTAGTGTGAGCTCATCATATGTATACTGTGGGTATAGATTTAGATTCTCGTGCTTATTTTACAGCAGCTACGATAGTTATTGCGGTGCCTACTGGGGTTAAAGTTTTTAGTTGGTTGGCAACATTGTTTGGAATAAAAATAGTGTTTCAGCCTTTGTTATTGTGGGTTTTGGGTTTTATTTTTTTATTTACTATTGGTGGTTTGACAGGTGTGGTGTTATCTAACTCTAGGTTAGATATTATTTTACATGATACTTATTATGTGGTAAGACATTTTCATTATGTTTTAAGATTGGGAGCTGTATTTGGTATTTTTACAGGAATTAGATTATGATGAAGATTTATAACTGGGTATGTTTATAATAAGTTATTAATGTCAGTGGTTTTTTTTTTAATGTTTGTAGGTGTAAATTTAACTTTTTTTCCTTTACATTTTGCGGGTTTACATGGTTTTCCTCGTAAATATATGGATTATCCCGATGTGTATTCTGTTTGAAATGTAATATCTTCGTATGGATCAATAATTAGTGTATTTGCTTTGTTTTTATTTTTGTATGTTTTAGTAGATTCATTAGGGGGTTATCGTTTAGTAATTAATGATAGATTTATTAATAGAAGTCCTGAATATAGAATAAGTAGTTATGTATTTGGTCATAGTTATCAATCTGAAATTTATTTTAGGTGTTCTATAATAAAAATTTAAAAAAATTCTTAGTATAAAAATGTTTAGTATATTCAATTGCAAATTGAGTGGTAAAGAATTTTTAATTATTAAATTATTATCATGTTTTAAGTTAGATAATTATATTTCATATATAAAGGGAAATTTAAAATTTTATATAGTAAGATAGGATAAGTTTAGTCTATCAGGTTCATACCCTGAGGGTATTTATTTCTTATTAGTGTTATGTTAAAAGTTTTAGTATATTTAAGTTAGTATAAACTATTGTCAATAGTTAGGTTTAAACTTTATTATATAATTATTGGTTTAATTTAAAGGTTTTATATTTATTAATATTAATAAGTGTTTTAATAGTTTTAAATTAAGTTCTTTAGTATAATTTAGTATGTTTGATTTCCAATCAAGGGGTTTAAGAATTAATTGGAAATTATTTTCAGGGTTATAATTTAAATTTTTCAAATAGTTTATTTTCAAGTTATATAGATTGATTTCATAGTTTTAATTGTAGTTTGTTGTTAGGAGTATTGGTGTTTGTTGTTATGTTATTTATTTATTTGATTATAAATAATTATTATTTTAAAAGAAAAAAAATTGAGTATCAGTTTGGGGAGTTATTGTGTAGTGTATTTCCTACTTTAATTTTGTTAATGCAGATAATTCCTTCTTTAAGTTTATTATATTATTATGGTTTAATAAATCTAGATAGGAATTTAACTATTAAAGTTACGGGGCATCAATGATATTGAAGATATGAATTTAGTGATATTCCTGGTTTGGAATTTGATTCGTATATAAAATCGTTGGATCAATTAAATTTGGGTGAACCACGTTTATTGGAGGTAGATAATCGTTGTGTAGTTCCTTGTGATACTAATATTCGTTTTTGTATTACGTCAGCTGATGTAATTCACTCTTGGGCATTACCGTCTTTATCGATTAAATTAGATGCTATAAGTGGTATTTTAAGTACTTTGTGTTATAGTTTTCCAATAGTGGGTGTATTTTATGGTCAATGTTCAGAAATTTGTGGTGCTAATCACAGATTTATGCCTATTGCAATTGAAGTTACACTTTTAGATAATTTCAAAAGTTGATGTTATTTAAATATAAGATAATGTAGTTGTTGTAGGCGTATAAATTTATTTATAGTAAAGCTATGTAGTTTATTTAAAAATGTTTGTTTGTGGTACAAAGGAAGTTTTAGCTATAAATTTTTTATTATTTAAATTTTAATATTGCATATTATTTTAAGAAAATTTTATGGTTTATAAAATATAGAATTAAAAGGTAGAAAAATTAAAAATTTTATTGTTATATAATAAAAAGTATAATTTTTAGAGTTGAAAAGTCGACTTTTAGGATATCTGTTTATTTAAATTTTATTAGAAATTTATAAATTAAATTTGAATTGTTTTGTTTATAAGAATAAAAGTTAAAGTATTTTTATTTTTAGTTTTATAACTATTTATATTTTAATAATTGAATGTGATTAAAATTGATAATTTTATTAAGATTATAATAAATGTATTATTTAAAAATTAGTAATTGGAATTAATTTAATTCTTATATTAAATATAATAAAATAACTAAATGATTAATCAAATGTTTATTAAAAACTTAGACTTTTAAATAAAGTTTGCTTCTGCTCGATGAATTATTTTAAATGGCAGTCTTAGCGTGAGGACATTAAGGTAGCAAAATAATTTGTGCTTTTATTGGGTTCCAGTATGAATGAAGTTATTGGTTAATTATTTTTTTATTTTTTAAATGAATTTGTGATTAATATAAAAAAATATTAGTATAATAATACAAAGATAAGTCTTCGGAAATTCATTTTTATAAATAATAATTTTTTTATTATTTGTAAAAATTTTCTAGGGCAGAATATTATATAATTTTAAAAATCTATAATTAAAATTAAGAATTACTCCGGAGTTAACAGAAAATCATACCTAATCTAGTTCTTATAGTAGGGTAAGTTTTACATCGATGTTGTATTTAAGTTGATTAAAAAAAGGAGAAATTTTAAATTTTAAGACTGTTCTTCTTTAAATTAATTTAACGTGATATTAGTTTAATTCATCGTGAGATAGAATTGTTTATCTTGATTATTATTTTTTATAAATTTTAATAGTACGAAAGGAAAATTAAAAAAAGTTAGTAACTTTATAAGAGTTTACTCTTAATTTTAAGATTATTATTTGTGGCTATGTTTGCGTTGGTGTTGGTTATAATTTTATATGTAGGTAATTTTATTATAAGGGTGAAAAAAAGTGATTTATTAAAAGTAAATGCTTTTGAAAGGGGGTTTATAAGTGTTGGTAAAATTCAGAATTCGTTTAGTATTCATTTTTTTATTATGATGTTAATGTTTGTAATTTTTGATTTAGAAATTGTTATATTTTTAGGTTTATTAATTTCGGATATAAGGTCTTTTATAAGTTTTATAATATTAATATTATTTATTTTTGGGGGTTTTTACATGGAATGATGATATGGAAAATTAATTTGAGTAGTTTAATATATTAATTATGTAGTTAAAAGTTAAACAATTAATATTATGGTTTTTTTGATGTCAGTTAGTTTTTTTATATTATTGTTATTGATTATGATTTTTCCAGTAATAAAAGTAACAATATTATTATTAGAATGAGATTTTTTGTCTTTAAAGTTTAATTTATATTTTAATAGAATTTTGTTTTCTTTTATTTTAGGTTTGGTAACTTTAAGGGTGTTAATTTATAGTACTTATTATTTAGATAATGAATTAAATTTTAATTATTATTATTTTGTATTATTGATTTTTGTTGGTAGAATATTTATATTAAATTATAGAAGAAGTATTTTTACCATATTGTTGAGGTGGGATTTATTAGGTATTTCTAGTTTTTTTTTGGTTTTATTTTATAATAATTGAGATAGGAATTCTGGGGCTATAAATACGGCTTTAACTAATCGAATTGGTGATTTTTTTATTTTTAGATTTTTTAGTGGAGCTGTTTTTAGGGGTTATTATTTTTTAAGTTTTGAGTTAATATGTGGTTATATTATTTTATTATTATTATTAACATCATTTACTAAAAGTGCTCAATTTCCTTTTAGTAGGTGGTTACCTAAGGCTATAAGTGCTCCTACACCGGTCAGGTCATTAGTTCATAGAAGTACTTTGGTAACAGCAGGTTTAATTTTGTTAATAAATTTTAGAAAATTAATATTAAATAATAGGATTATAATTATTATTTTATTAATTGGTTTATTTACTATATTTTTTTCAAGTGTAGCAGCTTTAATTGAAGAAGATATAAAAAAGGTAGTAGCGTTAAGGACGTTATCTCAAATGGGATTTGCTATAATTACAGTGGGTTTGGGTATAAGATTTGTTTCATTTATTCATTTAGTTAGTCACGCATTGTTTAAAAGTTGTTTGTTTATACAAGTGGGGTATATTATTCATTGTAGAAATGGACAGCAAGATGGGCGTGGATATAGTAATAATGGTAATTTACCACTTTTTATACAGTTGCAACTTTTAGTTACTTTATTTTGTTTATGTGGTTTGATGTTTTCTAGAGGTATGGTAAGTAAGGATATAATTTTAGAATTATTTTTTTCAAATAATTATATGTTTTTATTGAGTGTAATATTTTTTTTTTCTATTTTTTTAACATTTGGATATAGTTATCGTTTGTGAAAAAGTTTTTTTTTAAGATTTAATAAAGTTGTTAGAATGTATAGGAGCACATTTATTATAAATTTTTTAAGATTATTTTTGGTTATTTTTTCAGTAATTTTTTTATGATGATTAAATTATAATTTATTAGTGGTTCCTTCATTATTTTTATATATGGATTTTTATGTACCTATATTATATTTAGGTTTAATTATTTTATTGTGTTATTTTACTGTTAAAATATTATTAAAAGAATTTATATATAAATTTTTGGTGGATTATTTTGCTAAAAGTGTTATTTACAAAGTAAAAAATTTAAAATTTATGGATAATAATTTAAATAAATTTGGTTATATAGGATTTAATTTTTTGGGTAGTATTGGTACTATTTTTACAGGATATATAACATCTATAAAATATAATAATTTAGTTATTTTGATATTTTTTTTATTTTTTTATTTATATGGGACTATAATTTAAGTAAAAATATATGATTTGCACTCATAAAATTGTTAGTTCTATTATATAATATATATAATATATTATATTAATATAATATAATATATAATAAAAAAATGAAATCATAAAGGCTTTATTGATTTCTTTATTTTTATTACTAATAATACAATAAAGATTTAAAGATAAAAATTCCTATCGTATTTAAGGAATTTTTTATATAGTTTAAATGGTTGTATTTATTAAAGATTAAAATCCAATATATATATGTATTTATATATATAATATATTTAATGTGATATTCTATTTCAGTTTTAATATTTGTTTTTTATATTTCAGTATATAGTTTATTTTTAAAATATAATATTTGGGTTATTAAGAAGAATTTTACTGATTTTGTTAATTTTTATTAATTAGTTGTATGTAGTTTTAATGGAATTATAATTTGTAAAGTTTGATATAGATTTAATTGTGGATTATGAGTTTATTGAATTTAATGATTAATGATAAATTTTTTTTATTTTATAAAATTAAGTTTTAGTTATTAGTCAGTTAATATAAAAAATTAATTTTTATAAATTTTTAAGAACTTTTAGTTTAAAGAAGAATGATTCATTTACACTGAATAGGTTTATAAGTTTTATAATTAAATTTTTTTTGGGTGTGTCATTGTTAGGTGGAGTTATGAGATATATAAATATGGATCCAATAAAGAGTAGATTTTTTTTAATTTTGAGTATATTAATATCTATGCCTATATTATCATTTAGAGGTTATGTTTGATTTTCTTATTTTGTATGTTTGTTGTTTTTAAGTGGTATTTTTGTGATTTTGGTTTATTTTTCGAGTTTGTCTAAGATTAGTTTGGTCAAAGGTTATTTGGTTTTATTAAGTTTGTTGTTGAGTTTTTTGGTGGTGGGATTGAGTTATAATGAGATTTTAGGTAGTGTGGGATTAAATGTATTTTATTATAGGATTTTTTGAATTATTATTATTTATATTTTATTTATTTTGTTATTTTTTATAAATTTTACTAGGTTTTTTTTAAATTTTTCGGGTGCATTACGTAAAGTTTAATTTTATATTTGGTTAAATAATTTTTATATTTATTAGATTATTTATATTTTTTTTTAAATGACACCGTTTTATTTTTATTTTGATTTCATTGGAGTTTATGATAATAAGATTATTTATAAAGTTTATGGGTGTTATTACTGAGATTATATTTTTTTATTTTATGTGTTTTTCTGTAATTTCAAGTATTTTGGGAATAGTTATTATGGTAGGTGGGATAAAATTTTATGGTAGAGATCAGTGTATTTTTTAAATGTTTGATTAGTATTTGTTATTAATAGATTTAAGTTTAAAATAAACTATTAATTTTCAAAATTAAAAATTTAATCTATAGAAAATAAGTTTTAAGAAGTGTATATTTAGGTTGGTGTAGTGGGGAGACTTTAGTATATTAATAATAGGTATAATTTATTTTCAATAAAGTAGGTTTAAGTCTTATTAAAGATTGCTTTTATAGAATTAAAATTTGATTATGGTTTATGAAAAGTTAAAATAATATTATTTAAATTTAATTTATTAAGTAGGCAATGAAAGTTTTACCTCGGGTAATTATTTATTTGTATAATACTTGTTCCAGAATAATCGGCTAGGCTTGTTAAATTTAAACTTTAGTTTGGTTTTATCATAATTTTAGTTAGTTTAAATAATTTAGTTTAATTTTAGGTTAAATTTAAATTTTTTTTATGTTTATAATTGTGATTTTAAGTTTTGAAAAACGAATTAGATTAGTACCTAATTAGTCAAAAATTAAAAGAGCAGAAGTAAAGTTGTATTTAAACTGAAAGAATATTGGCAGATTTTCTAAATTATCTTTGGAGGTTGAGTAATAATTGAGAACCCTCATTAACTACTTTTATTTTGGTCTCATGTATGATCGTTTATTTTATACTTAAGGTATATAATAAAAAATATTAATTTAGTAAAATAGATATATATTTGGTTAATATAAAAGTTTAATTTGACCTACAATAATTTAAATTGTGGATTTATATTAGTGTTTTTATAATGAAAATGTAAAAGACAGTAAAAAAATTTTTATGATTTTTTGAAGATTATTTAGATGTGGTACAAATCATCCATCAATTGCCTAAAGGGGAGTAAGTTGTAGTAAAGTAGATTTAGGGGAACCTTAATCTAGTTATTTAAAATATAAAATTATTAAACTATTTTAATTTTGTTTTGAAAACAAAATTTAAGAATTTGTATCTTGTAGTTTGGTTAATTATTTAGTTATTATTAGTAATTAAGATTAATAATTTAAAAATAATTGTTAAGGGTTAGTTTAATTTTAGAATTGTTGATTGTTGATCAAAAGGTTTACTCTTAATTTGTGTTATTTTATTTGTTGTGTTTTGTTGATTTTAAAGTAGTTGTGTAAATAAAGGTAGAAGAATTTAGTTTAGTTTAAAATGTTAGATTGTAAATCTAAAGAGAATTATTCTTGTTGTTATAGATTTTTTAATGATTGTTTTGATAATGGTTTTTATTTTACAGGCTATTGCTTTTATTACGTTATATGAGCGTCATTTGTTAGGAAGAAGACAAAATCGTTTGGGACCTACTAAAGTTAGATTTATGGGTGTGTTGCAGGCTTTGCTTGATGGTGTAAAGTTGTTGAAAAAGGAGCAAATGTTGCCTTTAAATTCATCGGATTTATCTTTTTTGTTGGTGCCAGGTGTTTCATTTATTGTAATATATATGGAGTGGTTTATTTTGCCGTATTTTTTTGATTTTATGAGTTTTGAATATTCTTTATTGTTTTTTTTATGTTTAATTGGGTTTTCGGTTTATACTACGTTAATTAGGGGGATTGTTAGAAAGTCAAAATATGGTATTGTGGGTGCATTACGGGCCAGTAGACAAAGAATTTCATATGAGATTGCGTTTTCTTTATATTTGTTGGCTATTATAATTCATTATAGAATGTTTTCATTTGTTAGTGAGTTTAATTTTAGTTTATTAATTATTTATTTACCATTTTTAATTATAATTATTGCTGAATTAAACCGTGCTCCTTTTGATTTTGCTGAGGGTGAAAGGGAGTTAGTTAGAGGTTATAATGTTGAGTATGCTAGTGTTTCTTTTGTTTTATTATTTTTGAGTGAATATGGTAGATTAATTTTTTTTAGGGTTATATCTTCTATATTGTTTTTTAAATTTTCTATATTAATGAGGTTTATTATTTTTTCTATTATCATTTTTATTCGAAGGTCATATCCACGTTTTCGTTATGATTTAATAATAAATATGTTTTGGTTTAAGTTTTTGCCTATTTCATTGATTTATTTATTTTATTTTTATGTATTATTTATTTAAAATATTAAGTTTGTATATTTTAATAGAGAATAATATAATTATATTTTAGTTTAGTAAAAATTAAAAATGTGATTATTAAATTTTTGATTATTATAAAAGTTAAAATTAATCAAGTTTATTTTTTAGATGTTTTTATATTTATTTTTTTTTTACAGTATTTATTATATTTTAAGGAAAGTATAATAAATATGTTAGTAAAAAAGTTTTTTGGGGGGTTAATTGAAGTTTTTAGTTATAGTAAAGTGTTACCTTTAAGATCAATTATTTCTTTTTTTACCTTTGTTGTGTTGTTAATTTGTTGTTTTGGAGGTTATTTTACTTATTCTTTTACTCCGTGTGGTATAGTAGAATTTACTTTTATTTATGCTATGGTTGCGTGGTTAAGTACTTTATTTACTTTTATTTCAAGTGAAAAGTTTTCTATTTATATAAGGAAGGGAGGTGATTCTTTTTTAAAAACTTTTAGTATATTGATAGTAGAAATTGTTAGAGAGTTTTCTCGTCCTTTGGCATTAACTGTTCGTTTAACGGTTAATATTATAGTTGGTCATTTAATTAGTATAATATTGTATTTGGGTATTGAAAATTTTTTAGGTGAAAAATATATTTTTTTTAGGATTTTTGCTATTATAATAGAATGTTTTGTGTTTTTTATTCAAAGTTATATTTTTTCACGTTTAATTTATTTATATTTAAATGAGTAAAATGAAATTTTAGTATGGTAAATTTTAAAATTGAAGTATGAGATGTTAACTTAAGTATAAAGTGTTAGATTTTTAATCTAAAAATGTTTTTACACGTCTTAAAATGTTAAGGATTAAAAATGTTAATATAGCATAAGAAGTGCATTTGTTTTAAGCGCAAAAGATATAAATTAACTAATGAGTTTTATACAAGTCTTCTAAATTTGTTATAGGTTTTCCTGCTCATTTTTGTATTTATTTATGATAGTTTTTGTTATTTTTTTAAGTTTAATAGCAATTTTAGTTAATAATGTTTTGGTTTGATGAAGGATTTTTTTGCTAATAACTTTAGTTTTTGTAATGTTAAATAAAAGTATTAATAGTTATAGTACATTATTTAATTATTTTGTAATACAGGAAAGATTGGGTCTGTTGTTTTTAATTTTTTCATTTGGATATTTTCAATTGTTAATTTTAATATTTAAGATTGGTATAGCTCCTTTTCATTTTTGATTATTTAGTGTTACTAATAGAGTTTATGGTTTTAATTTAATGTGATTTTTGACATTTCAAAAATTACCGTTTTTGTTAATTTTTTTACAATTAATAGTTAATAAATTAATTTTATTATTAATATTAGGTTTATTTATGTGTTTATTTCAAATATTGTTGATAAAAACATATAAAAATTTACTAATTTTGTCATCAACTGAATCGTTCAATTGAATTACTTTGGGTTTTGTTATATCATTTTTTAATGTATTAATAATTTTTATGTATTATATATTTTTAATATTGTTAATTATTCCTAAGTTTGAGATATTTAATGTTTCTAATTTTTTGGGTTGAGAAACTATATTGGTATTTATAAATTTACCTTTTAGGGTAAATTTTTTTGTAAAAATTTTTTCATTAAGTGAAATTTTAAAAATACATAGATTTAGTATTTTATTATTGTTGTTTATAATATTTTTTTCTGTTTTGTCATTAAGATTTTGAATAGTTAATTTAAGTACTAAGTTTTTTATAAGTTTTAAGTATAATAAGGGGTTATTTTTATTTTTTGTTCCTTTAACTTTGATAATTTTAATTTAGTAATTTATTATTATTTTGATTAGAAATATTGTTATAATAAAAATTTTAAATTTATTTTTATATTGATAAGTATTTCATTAGTAAAATTATATTACGTTATCTTGATAAGGTAAAATTCTTAGGATGAAATAGGTAGTTTTAGAATTAAAATTATTAAATTATTTGATTATATAGTTTCAATGAAAAATGTTAAATAGATTTTACTATGTTTGATTACGGTTCAAAATGATATACATTTTTGTAGTTTAGTTTAGATAGAATATTTATTTTTGGTGTAAAAGGGAATAATTACAATTTTATAATTTTTATTTAATTTTATTTATTTCATTAGTTTATTAAAAAATATAACTTTGAAGAAGTTAAGAAATTATGAAATGATTAAAAATAAAAATAATATAATGAATTTTGTTACATCAATAATTGTTTCGTTACCTACAAGAAAAAGTTTAACTATTAATTGAAATTATGGTAGTATATTGGGAATAATTTTGGTATTTCAGATTTTAACAGGTACATTTTTGGCGTTTTATTATACGGCTGAGGGTTCAATGGCTTTTAGTTCGGTTCAGTATATTATGTATGAGGTAAATTATGGTTGAGTTTTTCGAATTTTTCATTTTAATGGTGCTAGATTGTTTTTTATTTTTTTATATTTACATATTTTTAAAGGTTTATTTATAATAAGATATCGTTTAAAAAAAGTGTGGGCGTCAGGTTTAACAATTTATTTATTAGTAATAATAGAAGCTTTTATAGGATATGTACTTGTTTGAGCACAAATAAGGTTTTGAGCTGCAGTAGTTATTACTAGATTATTAAGTGTAATTCCAATTTGAGGTCCAACTATTGTTATGTGAATTTGAAGTGGTTTCGGGGTTACTAGTGCTACGTTAAAATTTTTTTTTGTCTTACATTTTTTAGTTCCTTGAGGTTTATTAGTTTTGGTTTTGATACATTTAATTTTTTTACATAGAACGGGTAGCACTTCAAGTATTTATTGTCATGGTGATTATGATAAAGTTAGTTTTGGACCAGAGTATTGAAATAAGGATGCTTATAATTTAATTTTTTGATTAGTATTTGTAGTATTTTCATTATTATATCCTTTTAATCTGGGGGATCCGGAAATGTTTATTGAGGCTGATCCTATAATAAGTCCTGTTCATATTGTTCCAGAGTGATATTTTTTGTTTGCTTATGCTATTTTGCGTGCTATTCCTAATAAGATTTTAGGTGTGGTGGCTTTATTATTTAGTATTGTTATTTTTTATTTTTTTGTTTTTGTAAATAATTATACTTCTTGTTTAGTTAAGTTAAATAAATTTTTGGTATTTAGATTTATTATTTCGTCTGTATTTTTGAGATGGTTAGGTCAATGTTTGGTTGAGGAGCCATTTACTATATTAAGAATTATTTTTTCATTTCTATATTTTTTTTTGGTGGTAATTATATGAATAGTTTTTTATTTAAGTAAAAAATTATTTATTTAAGCATAATTAGTATATAAAATACATTAGATTTAGATTCTAAAAATTTATTTATGTTATATATCATAATTTTCATATTTTAAGATTGTCTAGTTATGCTTATTATATATTTTTTGCTTCGTTAGGATTAACCAGATCTTTTGTAATTTTTTTCAAATATGGTTTGGTTTTTCCTCTTATATTTAGTTTAATGGTGGTTTTGTTAATTTCATTTGCTTGAGGTAAAGATATTTCAATGGAGGGATTAAGTGGTTATCATAATTTTTTTGTGATAGATGGTTTTAAGTTTGGTGTGGTTTTATTTATTTTTAGGGAATTTATATTTTTTTTTAGTATTTTTTGGGTTTTTTTTGATGCAGCGTTAGTTCCTGTTCATGAGTTGGGTGAGAGGTGGTCACCTATTGGTATACATTTAGTAAATCCATTTGGTGTACCTTTATTAAACACTATTATTTTGTTGAGAAGCGGAGTTTCTGTTACTTGAGCACATCACAGATTATTAAGTAATAAAAGTTGTACTAACAGAATAGTTTTGACTTGTATTTTAGCATTGTATTTTACAATAATTCAATTAATGGAATATAAAGAGGCTAGATTTTCAATTTCTGATGGTATTTTTGGTAGAATTTTTTATTTATCTACAGGTTTTCATGGTATTCACGTTTTATGTGGGGGTTTATTTTTGGCTTTTAATTTGTTACGTTTGGTTAAGTCTCATTTTAATTATAATCACCATTTGGGAATGGAATTTGCTATTTTATATTGACATTTTGTAGATGTTGTGTGATTATTTTTATTTGTTTTTGTTTATTGATGATCATATTGCTAGTATAGTTTAAAATTTAGAATATATAATTTGTAATTATAGGGTTTAATTAGCTATTATGGAATTAATGTTGTTAAGATTTTTAATGTTTTTTAAACCTATTTATTTTTTTTTATTTATTATTTTGTTAAGTTTTTTTATATTTAAAAGATTAGCTTGAAGTGGTTTGTTTTTTGTTGTGGATTCTAATATCTTTGTATTATTAATTTTTATAATAATTTTTATTTATGGTGTAGTTATAATCAGGGAAAAGAATTTTAATTTATTAATTTTAAGGGCTATTCTTATTATTATTTGTTTAATATTTTTTATTTCTAGAAATATATTAATATTATATATATATTTTGAATTATCTTTATTTCCAATTTTAGTTATAATTTTGGGTTATGGAGCACAAATTGAAAAAATTAATTCAGGTTATTATTTATTATTTTATGCGGCCATTTGTTCATTTCCTTTTTTATTTATTTATTATAAAAGATTATTTATATTTACTATTTGCTATTTTGATTTTATAATATCATGAGAAATATTTTTTATTTTAAGTTTAAGATTTATAATAAAGTTTCCTGTTTATTTTTTGCATTTATGATTACCTAAAGCTCATGTAGAAGCCCCTACTACAGCTAGGATGTTATTGGCTGGTTTGTTATTAAAGTTGGGTACAGCTGGTTATTTACGGATTTTAGGTTCGATAAATTTTATTTATAATAATTTTTGAGTAATTATTGCTTTATTAGGTATAATTTTAGCTTCTTTGAGTTGTGTATTTCAAAGAGATGCTAAGTCTTTAGCTGCATATTCTTCCGTCACACATATAAGATTTTTGTTATTATCTATAATTTATATTATAATAAGAAGAAAAATTGGTAGATTAATAATAATATTGGCACATGGTTATACTTCAACTTTAATATTCTATTTAATTGGTGAATTTTATCATGTTACTTCTTCACGTATAGTATATTTTTTAAATAGTTTTTTTAGCTCTAGAATTTTTTATGGTATTATTTTTTCAGTGGTATTTTTATCGAATAGAGGTGTACCTCCATCTTTGTCTTTTTTATCTGAATTTATTGTGGTAGTTAATAGAATTAATATTAGAAAAATAATATTTTTTATAGTTTTTATTTATTTTATAATTTCATTTTATTATTCATTATTTTTAATTGTTTGTTCTATAATAGGTAAAAAATATATTGATATTAATAATTTTAATGTAGGTATTACTATTTCTACAGTTATTATAATATTTAATATTTTTTGACTTTCTTTATTTTATTAATATTATAAATAATGTAAAATAAAACAATTAATTGTTTATATTTGACTTTTTTTGAGGTTATAAGGAAAAAATTTTTATTGGAAGAAAAATTTTCTT